GCTGTTGAACGGGCCACAAGTGATTACTCCCCCTTCTTTTCATTTTTTCATTTTGTGAAGACGAAAAAACCAATTTGATTGAATTTCACATCATTCATTATTTTTTCTTTCTCTTTCTATTTACGGCGACGAAGAATAAAAATATCACTATATTTATTCCTTTTCCTACTCCTTCTTCCAAGCGCGGGATAACCCCAAGGAGTTGTGGGTTTTTTTCTACCAATCGGGGCCCTCCCTTCACCACCTCCATGGGGATGGTCTACAGGGTTCATAACTACTCCTCTTACTACAGGACGCTTACCTAGCCAACATTTAGATCCGGCTCTACCCAAACTTTTCTGGTTCGCCCCGACATTACCCACTTGTCCGACTGTTGCTGAGCAGTTTTTGGATATCAAACGAACCTCTCCAGATGGTAATCTTAATGTGGCCGATTTACCCTCTTTTGCAATCAGTTTCGCTACAGCACCTGCTGCTCTAGCTAATTGTCCACCCTTTCCAAGTGTTATTTCTATGTTATGTATGGCCGTGCCTAAGGGCATATCGGTTGAAGTAGATTCTTCTTTTTGATCAATCAAAACCCCTTCCCAAACTGTACAAGCTTCTTCCAAAGCATACGGCTTTCTGGATGTAGATGATGATATCTAGACAGATGGATCTTATATGAATCGTATGATGAAGTACCACATGAGTGGATATATAGGAATCCAAATCTGCCGAATCACTCATGCTACGATCTTCTACATCCTAGGTCTCCCCATTCCGTCATCTGGCTTATGTTCTTCATGTAGCACTCAGACCGAATGACTCTATGAAATTACGTCGATACTTCCATTCCACATATTACGGGTAACGTAGGAGACATCTCTATTTTTCCCCCGGGGGATCTTTAGAATTACCACTGCTTAGCTTTCAATTCGCCTCTGACCATCAAATGAAATGTGAATAACCCATCCTCCTCTCTTTGAAACAAGGGGCGCTTCCGGTTCTATCCGTGCTTCAAACAATTTTGTCTTCTCCATATTACCATATCTCTAGAGTCAATAATTTTATATGAGGAACCACTGAACTCAATCACCTGCTGCCGTTACTCTTCAGTTTTCTGTTGAGGTCTATCCCGTAGAGGTACTCAAATTGGATCAGTGATCGATTTCTAGGTTTTGTCGTAAACCTAATTGGTTACTTCCAATTACGTAAATCAATAGTTCAAACCGCACTCAAAGGTAGGGCATTTCCCATTGATATAGGAACTTCTGTACCAGAAACAATGGTATCTCCAATTATAGCCCCTCTGGGATGTAAAATATATCTCTTCTCACCATCCCCATAGTGTATGAGACAAATGTATGCATTTCGATTAGGGTCGTATTCTATGGTTACGATTCTACCAGATATGTCTTTTGCATTCCGTCGAAAATCGATTTTACGGTATAGACGCTTATGACCTCCCCCTCTATGCCTTGCGGTAATGATTCCTCTGGCATTACGACCTTTACCACAACGATGCTGTCCATAGATCAAATTTGTTCGTGGATTGGATTTCGCTTGACTGTCTACGGCTCCTTTGCGTGTGCTAGGGGTAGAAGTTTTGTATAAATGTATGGCCATGTTATTAAGTATTTATTTTTTTTGATTTAAGTTCTTTTCTCTATAAGAGGTGGAATAGAATAACCCGGTTGAAGCGTAATGATCATACGTCTGTAATGCATTGTATGTCGCATAATAGGTCCCATTCTTCTACCCTTTCCCGGGAGTCGATGGCTATTCATAGCTACTACCTTGACACCAAAGAAGAGTTCGATCCAATGCTTTATTTCTGTCCTAGTTGATCCTGATTCGACATTAGAAGTATATTGATTGTTCCCCAATAACCGAATACTTTTTTCTGTAAATACTGCATATTTGATTCCATCCATAAATCCATTTTCTTCCCTATGAGTTCCAGTATCTATAAGAATTAGAATTCTTACCGTTTCTACCGTTTCTATCTTATTCTTATAGTATGAATATACCAATTAGTTATCTATGGATGATGAGATTCCGTTGATACGGAGCCAATTCTATTATTGAACGTTCCAATTCGCGTGCATCCAGCAGGAATTGAACCTACGAATTTGCCAATTATGAGTTGGGCGCTTTAACCATTCAGCCATGGATGCTTCGCGGAGACTCGTCATCAACAGGGGCTGTCTTTGTGTAAGTGGATTTCAATTGAAATATAATCTTTCGTTTAGGAGAAATCAATGAAACGGCATCAATTCAAATCCTGTATTTTTGAATTGAGAGAGATATTGAGAGAGATCAAGAATTCTCGCTATTTCTTAGATTCATGGACCAAATTCGATTCAGTGGTGTCTTTCACTCACATTTTTTTCCACCAAGAACGTTTTGTGAAACTCCTTGGCCCCCAAACTTGGAGTGTCCTGCTTTCACGTGATTCACAGGGTTCAACAAGCAATCGATATTTCACTTTCACGATCAAAGGTGTAGTACTGCTTGT